AATCAAAGAAAATCCTTTTAGTTAGAAAGAACTTGCTATGAAAAAAGAAAAAGTATTGGAATCTACACATTGATTTTTTTTGAACCGTATGCGTCAAAAGGCGCCTGTACGGTTTCGAGGGGATACAATTTGACCCTAATCAACCGACTTTATCGAGAAAGATTACTTTTTTTAGGTCAAGAGGTTGATAGTGAGATCTCAAATCAACTTATTGGTCTTATGATATATCTCAGTATCGAGGATGATACCAAAGATCTGTATTTGTTTATAAACTCTCCTGGCGGATGGGTAATACCGGGGGTCGCTCTTTATGATACTATGCAATTTGTGCAGCCAGATGTACATACAATATGCATGGGATCAGCCGCTTCAATGGGATCTTTTATCCTGGTAGGAGGAGAAATTACCAAACGTCTAGCATTCCCTCACGCTTGGCGCCAATGAGGCTTTTATTTGAGAGAAAAAAGAAGACTATGCCTTCGCCATATGAAATATGAATATTAAGTAATAATAGCATGGCACTTTGAATTCGATATAAGAAATTCTGTTTTCAAAACATTAGATTATGTATCGAGAGAGTAATATGAGAAAAAGGTATTTCCTATTTTATTATCGGAAGTCCAGTTCAGCGTCACAAACTTTTTTTCACACCAGAGGTCTCTTAACAATATCCAGAGGTCTCTTAACAATATTTATAGTATAGAGCGAAAAAAAAAAATTCTTTTTTCATTAGTTTATTTGATCAAAAAAGCAACTTTGGGATTGCTGAATGACAGACAAATCACAGACAAAAAAATATAATAAATATATAAAGCAACGGAGCCATCATAGTATTTTTGAATTCCTCCGAAAGGAAGGGTGGTAAGTTGATCATTTACCGATCGGGGTCTAATCGATCCTATTTTTTTGAAGGTAAGGGTCAATTTTATTGTAGAGCCGTATGCAATGCATAATGCCCGTACGGTTGTTCGATTCTATCTTTTTTCTTGTTATTCTTTTATCTTTCTTTTATCTTCCCCTCATCGTGCGAAATAGAGAAACTTTTTATTATCTTATATCATCAGGGTAATGATCCATCAACCTGCTGGTTCTTTTTCTGAAGTAGCAACGGGAGAATTCATCCTGGAAGTGGGAGAACTGCTGAAACTACGTGAAACCCTGACAAGGGTTTATGTACAAAGAACGGGCAAACCTTTATGGGTTGTATCCGAAGACATGGAAAGAGATGTTTTTATGTCAGCAACAGAAGCCCAAGCTTATGGAATTGTTGATCTTGTAGCGGTTGAATGAGAATAGCCTTTATTTCAATTTCACGTCAAGTCGTGATTTAAAATTCACCCTGCCGAGTTTAATATTCTATGATTTTTATTTACTATTCTAATTGTAATTCATAATCATCCGGTTAGGATCGATCTAAACCAGTCCATTATGTATATGATTCAACATGCCAACGATTAAACAACTTATTAGAAATACAAGACAGCCAATTAGAAATGTCACAAAATCCCCCGCGCTTCGGGGATGCCCTCAGCGTCGAGGAACATGTACTAGGGTGTATGTGCGACTCGTTCAGATCATGAACTAGAACAAAGGAAAGAGGACAATGTTCAAATATCAATGATCAAATAGGATAGAAGGGAAAAACGAACTACATTTACTATCTAAAAATAAGAAAATGGATCATATCCCTTTTATTGTGTATGAAATTTATGGTTTCTATTGGTGTAAAACCACTCACCTCAATTCAAGATGAGAAGCAATTCTCCATTGGTAGCAAATGGTTATCCATTAAGCGGAGGAAATCTTAGTTAACCTAGACGCCTCTTGCAAGAACGGACTAACAGGGTCAGCTACCCAGCCAACTTTCATAATTAAATACCGTTACTGTATAGGTAGAGCTCGTTGTGAAAGACCTATTACTGGATAATTCATGGGTAGAGCCGAAGAATGTGAACTATACAAGTTAGCAATAACATTGATTAAATGAAGTAAAGGCTCCGGTGTATAGAGAAGACCTCACCGTTTAAGAAGTAACCATAGAAACGATGGAATCCACTATTTCTTTATCATTGCTATTTTTTAAGTACAATTTCGTATTTCGAGGTGAAATGCCTAGAAAAAATAAAAAATCGTGGTTGGGAAGGTTATAGTAGCCAAAGCCATTGGAATTTTTAGTTTATACATTGGAAAAATCCGTTTTGTTATTAATATACTAGGAAAGGGGCAAAAGAATAACTGAAAGAAAGGAAATCTATTAGTTATTCGTTAAAGTTTCATTTATTCAATGACCAGAATTAGACGGGGATATATCGCTCGGAGACGTAGAACAAAAATTCGTTTATTTGCATCAAGCTTTCGGGGGGCTCATTCAAGACTTACTCGAACTATTACTCAACAAAAAATAAGAGCTTTGGTTTCGGCTCATCGGGATAGGGATAGGCAAAAAATAAATTTTCGTCGTTTATGGATCACTCGAATAAATGCAGCAATTCGTGAAAGG